GACTTCCCAGCAAGGAACTCATATACTCAAAGCAAATTTTCCCTTATTCCTGGAGTTAGGTCTCCAGGTCTCGGCAAGTCTTCAATGGTGGAAGTAGCGCCTTAATTAAAATAAGAGTCAGACTACGTTTGCTTACTTTACACCAGCCGCTACCAGTGGGACGGATACCTGTCCCGGAAGATGCCAGCTACTAGGGTAGAGTCGTAATGAATCCCGCGCAAATGATGGGTCCGATAGAAAGCCCTATTCCCTCTACTATAGTTAAGAAAAAGAAGAATGAACGGGAGGCGTCAGAGGAAGAACTGACGAACTACTTACTTGTCTTTGGTTAACTACTTTACTGACTTGGGGTTCTTTCTCGTAAGTGGTATACCTACACCCCGCACGCACACTCACTATATCTATATACGTAAACGTTTCAGTTGATAGCCTTTCGAAAAAGCCCTCTCTCTCTACTAAATACAGTTGTTTCAGGCCGAACAATAACAAGAGGCCCGGATCCAGCTGAAAAACGGAATGGAATACTCTAAGATGCTTCATAGCCTTACCTTATTATTAGAGAAAGGGGAAAGGGGCAGGTTTCAGTCTTGAAGTCTGTCTTCTTCAATGGAAGAGATTCAAAGGGCTTGACGGCACCTTGCTTCTAGGCTTACGGAAAAAGGCGAATCCAAGGACTCTTTACTAATATAATATCATAGGCCTTGAATAAAGCCGTACTCCCATCAGCTTTCAAGTAGATAAAGAAGTTCAGGCTAGTGACATCCGCTATCGGCTATTGGCCTTTGTGAAGTGGCTGCCTCAATATGTTTGATCCCTTTCCAAGCCAAGCCTTCCTCTTCGTCAATGATTATGGGTCGCTCCTGTCTTGTAGTTCGATACACTACTCTAAGGCCAGTTGCCTATACAACATCTTTACTTTATAGTACAGTCAGCTTTGGTTATCGCTACACCCTCTGACGACAAACGATTTGATTCAAGCCACTCCACCACTGGTACAGTAGCATCCTGCCTTACTAATCGTATAGGCACCCGGGAACCCTACTCAGTAAAGAAGGGGACTCCCTAAACGAGACTGCTAGCTGGTATGGAGAGACTAGCTTTGCTTGCTTCCTAGTCAAATATGCCCTCTCCGTCTTTAATATAAAAGGTAAAAAAAAGAATCAAATAAAGAAAAAAGAAACTTCCTGCAAATTGCTCGAACCACGTAACCTAATCAATGCGCCTATTCCCCTAAATAAAGACAAAGGGGATTCCACGGCTCAAGGGACTTTTTAGCCCAAAAGGGACCTCGCTCAATCAGAAAAGAAAAGTCCATTTTCAATCAACTGATGAATGCCGTCAATCCACTTTCAATCAATCGACAACGACATAAGGAAGATACAAGGCAAACGCGTAAAACACTTTGATTGAGAGAGCCAGAGCCCAACAAGCAACGGATGAGCGACTACCGCGAAAGCCGTTGCGCGTTAGCGCATACGTTTTCTTGGTGGTACAAGGATATAAAATTACCAATGGGAGAGCATGCGCCCAGAGAAGAGAAGCGCTTAAGCAAAGAAGGTTGACTTGGAAGTTGTTCAGTTAGAGGAGGACGCCCAAGCCAATGGTGACCGAAAAGCACCTTTTTTTGGTTGGGTTCTCTCGAAGACTTTTTTCTATTAAGTACATCTACAAGATGATGAAACTATATATGATATGCCATTAGATTAGTTGTTTCAATTTCATCAGATGTGAAACGATATTCGTCCCTTCGTAGTTGTCGGTGGATAACCTATTTCTGACCAGTCAGTCTTCTAGGAGGTTCGAGCGTAGATCGGTTGGTTTGTCCTCGGCGGTAAGCCTACCTTTGAAAGGAGCCAGGAAAGCAAGCCTTTAAGCCAGAAGTGCCGCTGTGCCAGTGGAAATCTACCAGTACCCGGTGAAGTGAAATCAGCTTCAGCATCATCAACAGACGCAGACGAAATGGACAAAATGTTATTTGTGGACTCGCCTCAGGATGGAGAGGAAGCTACTGTGGAAGAAGGCTGTTGTTGAGCAAGTGACATTGGTTGAAGTTCAATATGAATATGCATCATCAACTGGAGAAGAAAGATGAAGATTCCGCTGAAGATGTCGAAGATTTAGAAGAAAGATACGATCGAATATGATTAAGACGAATATGTCGAGTTAGAGCACGGATTTAAATTGTTCTCTTACAGTTCCTCCACCGAACTGTAGTACAGAAGGAATAGCCGTGACGCGGTCGGTCGCCAAGCCCGCCTCTCTCTCTCGTTGTTGCGCGTCTTTACTCTACAGAACCAGCATAGCTCGCAGACGAGCACGCTAATGAGGCTCGGAATGATAATGCCCTTGGTTGGGGAGGAAATCTGTACGCGCTTTTCCACCAGGCGAGAAAGAACTCCAGGCGATCCATTAGTGAGAAGTGAGTACGATCCCGTTGTTTGGCGTGGCGGTTTTAATTTATCAGCAAAGCAGCACAGTCTAATTACAAATAATCGTTTGCAAGGCATGGGCTATCTAACATCATAATCCGCTAACTTCTTTTCCTCATTTCGTAAAGTCTTGTCGTACTACGTGAGGCCTCGCCGTAACATTACCCGGCTCCAACTACTGATGAATGAGTCAGTGAGTGAAGTACGGATTGAGGAGCAAGGTGAGTACGTACGATCAGTAAGTGCAAGTGTCTCCGTTGACCCCACACACAACTAAGGCAAATGAAGAACAGTAGTTCGCAACAAGCTAAGCCAATCCTCCAATCGAGCAGTCTAGCCAAGCAAGAAAACGTATGCGCTAACGCGCAACGGCTTTCGCGGTAGTCGCTCATCCGTTGCTTGTTCCTTCCTGAAAGAGATCTTTTCTTAACATCAAGCGTGTTGGGACTAGATAGAAATGAGAACTCCAACAATTTTTTTGTTTTCAACGCCTCCTAATTTCCAGGAATTAGTCACTTCAACAGCCTTCGATGGTTATACGGGTATCCAAAGTACGAACGAGATGGTGTTGTCCCAACCATTCTTTTAGTCCCGAGCCCGATAAGGAAAAGGGTAATTTATAACAAAGTTTTCGTGTTGTTGATTCCTAGGTGTAGTGCTTCTTCCCCTATGCTGCCTATTGGTACTAGTGGAGTAGGATTGACCCATAATAAAGAACCTCTAGGTGTAACCTTTCGCTCAATACTAAAATCGACAATTGAAGCATCTAAGGCTGCATTAATCGGGAATACACGACAGAAGGAATTGGTTTATTTACAAACCTCATCTCTGCCCTTCAACTGAAACAAACTATCAACCAGGGCTGAATCCGGAAGGAAGAAGGAGAATTTTTAAAAGAAGGACATTAATGCTTTATGAAAGCAATCTGTACGAGGCCTCACTTTCTAAGAATCAGGAGAATCAACTGATACAGGTAGGTGATTTGGTATATAACCAAAGGAAGAGCAGAGGGAAAAAACTCCTTTGCCAAAGACTCTTTGAATCAGAATTGTCTTCTTCTGAATCAGGGGAAACCCTTCAGACTTGTTTTCATTCGAGAGAACAGAGTGAATCATAAAAGGGTTTAATCATCCTTTATTTCCGTACGCAAGCCATGGAAGGACATCTACTGTACTACCAGATCTCCATAAGAAGAGGATCCCCTTTCATTCCCATTCCATTGAACCGCTTAGGTGGTATAAGACTAGACTGAGAATCTTGAGCTTGAGTGAGAACTTCAATCTTCTTGGAGACACGGTAGGCCTTGTCATCTGATTGATCTCTTTCCATAACAGCTTTTAGAAGACATGAAGTGAAGGTAGGGTGTTGAGGGTTCTACCAACGCCATGCATCTTAAGAGTTAAGGTACTATGCCTAAGTACTCGGGCTATATGAGTCTAGGTCAGACCCTGTGTTTAGTCTCAAATAAAAATCGAAACATTCTACTCGCTTCCAGGTCGAAGAAAAAAGTAGAGACAGACCTTGTTACCTGATTGGTAACGTGCTAGTCCTTATTAGCTTGCCTATATTAGAGAGATCCCACTTCTTCCTATAGCTTTAACAAGCTATAATTCGATCTTGTTTACTCGCTACTTGATCTCTTTTTGCATATAAAAAAATATTACATAAAAAATAGCTTCTCGTAGATGCATCTTAGCTAGCTAGGAATCTATTAGAAGCATAAGCTGTCCGTTCAATCTAAAATACTTAAATAATTAAATAATAAGAAATAGGGTTGAGTAGTGGGAGAGAAGCTAGATGAGAAGCCAGAATGAGCATTCGATCTGATCTTACCTGCATGTAAAGGATAGCTGGGAAGACGAAGCGAGAGAGTGAAAGACCATCGGATGGATCTCTCTGGGGACTGTGAAAGATTTGATAGGAAGTCTATCTTTTCGGGAAGCAGGCGCTATGAAACGAGATGGGATGTTCTAGAGAATATAGGAAGCTTATGTGCAGGTAAGTGAAATACCTGGTTGTCGAGTCATTCAGCGAATGTATGATTCCTAGTTCGATCCAAAAGGTAGAAATTCCTTAGAAACGACTGGGAGCTCTAGCCCATTTCTATTTCCAGGGGACTATCGAGAAAGAGAAAGGATCAAGCTCAAAAATTCCTGCGAGCAGCCAGCGGAGATCGGGGAAACGGGAGAAGAACGGCTTTGTGCCATTAGAATCCTTTTCTGCCAGATAGCCTTGACCTAGCTTCCCGGAAGAATCTCCGGAGCTTAGAAGCACTCTTTGAGACTCTGCCCGCCCTTATGAGAAGGAGTCAAGAAGATAGGAGGGAGGATAGCTATGATCCTGCCAAGGTTTTTTCAAAAATACAACTTTAGGCTAACTAAAATAGCTTTTAGAAAGCTGGAAGCGAGGAATCCTAGTAGTTCTAGGTCTCCGTTTTCTTCAGGTAAAGTCTCCGAATATAGCTGTTACTGATAAGGTAGAAAAGCAAGGTTAGCTGTCGGTTTGGTAGTAAGCAACATCGGAAGGTAGCAGAACGAAGTATTGCGAATGCAATAGTCCCAGCTGCCAGAGTTTTTTAGAGACTGAAGCAGGTCGAGAGCCAGACAGGCTAACGAGCGAGTGTAGTTGCTTCAAAGCGGGATATGAAAAGGAACCGCTGCTAGGAGGACTGTCCTCACTGAACCTGAAAAGATATTAAATCAATTCGTCCGGGGAAGTGAGAGAATGTTTTTTCCAAGGCGGTTGCCCAAGACGTGATGAAGGGAAGGAATTTAGCGAACAAGCTATAGCACTCTCCTGAGAATTAAGAGGGGAAAAAGCCACAACTGGATGATAGCAAGCCTGGGCTTACGTCGGGAAAAAGAGCGCTGCCTATTCATGTTCAGGTACGAAGTGTGAGTTCTTAAAAAACGAATAAACGAACTCGACCAGGATAGTAATGGACTCAGGTTTGAGTTCTTATAGTAGAATGAAGATCGAGTGAAGGCCTTTGAAAAATGCAAAAGCTTCAGGAGCCAGGAGAAAGGAAAGAATAGTGACTTCCTGGGAGGAGGCGTAGGTGATAGGAAGCTAATCAAGGACAGGCTAAGGATTCGAACAGTCCGTGGGACCTTCAAGGAAGAAGTGAGATAAGCTAGGATGCGTGTGATAGAGTAACCCCTAGCGAGTATAAGTGGATCAGCGCTTCTTTCTTACCCTTACCTAAGCAGTGCCCTTCATTCAGGGTTTCAAAGATCGGTATCGAGATAGCAGCTCGAGGAATCCCTGACTTGCTTGCCTTTTATTTCAGGTATGAAACAAATAGCAGTCCAGGTCTATAAGTAGAAAGGCTCAAGGAAATGCGAAGTATAGAGAGTATAAGATAAGCTAAGATCTAGACTCCCAGATACCAACGAGCGGGATTAGCTACCAAGCGGGGGAGCTTCAGGAGACTGATAGATGATAGGTAGGTGGGTGGGAAATCAAGAGAAGTGACAAATGATACTCTTAATGGATTTGTCAATTTTCATCCTTTTTCATGGGGCAAGAGCCAGCCCATTCTTATAGCATCCAAGGAAAGAAAAATGCCCATGGCAGCTCTTAAAAAGATAGGAGAGGAGTGTGAGTCAGTCGAGTCGAGAAGCAACTCATTTCATTTATAAGTTAAAAAAGTTTAAATAAAGGGCGATTTCCAAGTTTCAAGGAAGAGTGGATTAGCCTAGAATATCTTGATCCACTAGAAAGAGAATTACCAGATACGAATACAAATACAGTTGGAGATCAATAAGCCAAAAGCTTTAAGAAAGCTATAGTAAGGTCAGATTACAGGAAGAGCACAGGTCAGTCTTCTTCAGAAGTTCCCTTCCCGGGGCGAAAGTTGCTTTGTCTTTGTATTCAACGAGTGATTCAGAGTTGTCTTGCCTTTCTAAATTCAAGCATGTCTGTTATGCTAGTTCATCTATAGAACGTCAAGACCTTGTCTTCCGTAAGCTAGATACCCGAGAAAGTAGATTAAGGTCATACTTTTTCCTTAGAAAAAAGCCCACCCACGTCTTTTTTGTTCTTTTGAACAAAAAGTCAAATTTATTTTTTTCTTTTTGATTTGAGTTCATAATAACTGGCAGGTTTCATTAATGAAAAGAAAAGCGGTTTTTTTCCATCTGCTAGCATTGTGGTTTGGAATCGATTCTTTATCAACGGCCCACCCTTTCTTTGAACCTTGTCAATGATCGAACTTAAAGATATGAACTGAGTGCCATTTGATGAGTAACTGAGAACAAAGGAGAGGGATATGGAAAGAATGAAGTAATGAAAGAGGAAGTCATTGCTAGTAGTAACGACTTGTCACGATCCATTGGTTCATATAGAATCCATGTCCTAGGTGTATCAAAAAACATTCTTTTCGCTAAGCGTATATAATAAAATAGAGTGAAAGGGTCCACCCCGAAAGCAAGGGGATACTAACTAACAACTGAGTCCTCTCCGAACCGCAGGAGATAGTTGCCCATCATACGGCTCACCAACTTCACTTGCCTCTATGGGAGGCTCGCTCCGGGCAGGTTCGGATCACTTACAATACACGGCTCTACGAAGGTGGGTTAGGAGAGTTTTCAATATGATTCTTTTCCTGTATTTGTTCGATGAGAAATGCGAGTCTGTTTTGTCCACTTTCTCCATCCCCCTCTATCAAAATGATCAAAAAGGAATTTCTTCTTCTTATTCCCGTGTTTGATCTCTTCCATCTCTGCCTCGCTCGTTGTCACCTATGTTGAAGAAAGGTTTGGAACCCTGTAGAGAATGAAGAGGAGCCAAGGCTCTTCCTCTCAACAGTGCTTTTCGAGGTGAACATCTCCTCCCTGAATAAGTAAGGCCCGTTAGCCTGGGCGAAGATGGGGATAAAGAGTCAGGATTGAAGCCCCCTTAGCTCTGCCAGGCACTGGACAGGGGTTAGCTTTGTAAATGTGTAGAGCCAAGTGTAGTGTGGTGTAGTAGTAGGCACTTCTAGGCCCCTTCCCGGCTACTGGATTACTCCAGTGCTTCGGGTACTACGGACCCTCTGCCATCCATTGCAGCGGAGCCGTTTCATGAGCAGGGGGGCTAAGCACAGTTCTTTGAATCAAACGTTGAATGAAATCGATTCTTTTTTAGATATCAAAATAGAAATCGGATAGGATAGATGGATGGATCTATCTTTCTATTCATATAGATTACTAAAAAAAAAATGGATTTCTTAAGTAGCGTAGCAAGAAGCCCCAAATCCTTGATTTGGCCAGGAAAGACTGCACTGCTTTGGGCCCAGGAAGCGAAGGGAATGAGCTCGGCAGCTTCTCCTCCACACTTCTTTTTCTCCGTGCCCGTTCCGCATGCGCTTCGCGCGCAATTGGCGCTTTGCTCTCCTCTTATTCTTCATTGGACGGTTCGGATGGACTTCGCCGTTCTTTCCCAACTAAAATAGAAAAGGTAGGTTATAAACCTCGAGATGTCGATTCGTTTTCCGCCCCCAATGAGATGGGGAATTTGTAACCCCCTATTTAGACTTTCGGGCCCTTCATCTTTCTGAATCGAGACCCGGCCCGGCTCGCGTCGTTCCAACAACCGGCGGGGAGCACCTCAGTATACGATCGCGCGCAGTAACTGGGAGTCCTATTACACTTAAGGCCAACTTCAATTCACCAAACCAAGGTTCATCTCGTGTAGTGATTGTGGACTCGTACAAGGATATTGAGTAGACGGTTGATGTATCAGACTCGACCCTATCTTTCGTAGCATGCATTCCCATCCGTGTCGCAACTGATTCGGTAAGCTACGTGTCCGGTGCACGGAGAACTGCCTTCGGTCCCCAAAACGGACTTACTCGTGGCAACCTTCCGGCCGCCCAACGACCTATAACGCTAGTCACTACTCCCACTGGGGCTAGGAAGTAAGCCCCACAACCCAAAGCGGCGAAAAACAAATAGAATTTGCTACAAAAGCCGGCTAACGGGGGTATTCCTGCGTATGAGAACATAGTAATGGAGAAGGTAATAGCCAAAATAGGATTCGTTTTGGCTAGAGCGCCCAAATCAGCTATATATTTGACACGGGTTTGCCGTAATGCTGAAACTATGGCGAATGCATCTAGCGTCATTGATGCATAAATAAAGATACCAATTAGTAGTGATTGAATTCCTTCTATGGTTCCACATGAGAAACCAGTACGAATATAACCTACATGTCCAATTGAACTATGAGCTAGAAGTCTTTTGACTTTCGTTTGGGCCATGGCGGCCAGTGCTCCTAAGATCATAGAAGCAATGCTGCAGAAAAAGAAGATTTGTTGCAATGTAGCTCCATAAGAACCATAAATAGAAACACGTGAAATATTAGCAGAAATAGAGATTTTAGGCGCAATAGAAAGGAATGCTGTAACCGGGGTGGGTGAACCCTCATAGATATCAGGTGCCCACATATATAGAGTCAAAAGAGATATTGAGTCCGAAGGGGAGGGGATTTTCTTCGGGGCTCGAGAGATGGAATAGAGAGGGCCCTACAAGTTTTGAATTCGCCGCTGGGGAATTCACACGAAAGGGAACGAGGAATTCTCAACAAAAAAAGTGCTCTCTGAACCGAACGTGAAAGTCGTTTTCCATCAGACGGCTGTTCCCGTAACTCTACTCTCGACTTGGATTATATATCCAAAAAGGTCCGCTCTCGGCCATTCCACACGCTGCCTAGCAGAGGCGTGGTTATCTGAAGTGGATTCTCTCCTTTGTAGTAGATGCCGAACCTGCTGTGCCCCATTGACTAAGAAGGGGGCGGGCGCAGCAGCTACATGGACCCCTTCCTTTCTGTTGTTGCCAGCGCTTTCCCGGGCCGAGCCGGAATTTTGTAAAAGGGCAGGCAAAGCCCGAAGGTTGCTATCCCAATAGGCCTTAGGGCGGAACGAGGAGAGGGCCCGGCAAATCATACCACGGCGGTCAAAAAAGCGTGTTCCCTTCAGATAAGACGCACCGTAGGCCATCCTCGGCCTTCTTCGTTTTCGTTTTCGATGAAAAAGAAATCCAATCTCGATCTCCGAAAGCGTTTTCCTTCCCCCGCCGCATCTCCCTCCCTTCGTCGAGCCTTTCCTTTAATGGTTGGGGGAAGCATTCCCTTATCTGAACTTGGCGGGCATTCTTTTCAGCCGGGGGTGGTTTTGGTTTTTTTTGAACATAGGCTCAAACATGATTTGAAGGATCCTAGCTACGCCATGCCTTCAATACAAAATCTGGAAAGCTGCAGGGATGACAAAAAGAGGGCGCTTTCCTGTATTGCACTGAAAAAAAAGGACCTAAGATAAGAGCGTCTTCTCTTAGTCTCTTAGGTTTCTTCCTCCCGCGCCCGCCGCCGCCCGGCCCGCGTTCGTTATAGGGGAAGATTAGCAAAGCGGGAAAAGACAGAGGGAGGGGGAGCAGCATCTTATTCTCTTCGCGAGAACTTCCGGATCGGAGAAGCATTCGGAACGGGCTCCGCCTTCATTTCGTTGGCAGAAACGATCCAATCCATAAACACGGAAACGAAACAAAGTTCGTTCCCTTTCGTCAAGTAGGTAAAGTAGGCATACGAACCACTTT